GGGTCATTCAATGGTTCGAAATATAACAATATGACAAAAAAGTCGGATCCTCTAATTCCAATTAAGGATTTGCCGGGTCCTTTAGGCACTGTTGTACCTAAAATAACAAATTTCTATTCATTTTACCATTTAATAACTTATAATCAGATCTTGTTAAAGAAATATTTGCTACTTGACAATTTTCAACAGACTTTCCAAGTACTTCAAGTACTAAAATACTGTTTAATAGATGAAAATAGGAGGATTTATAATCCCGATCCATGCAATAATATCATTTTGAATCCATTCCATTTGAATTGGCACTTTCTTCATCACGATTATTGGGAAGAAACATCTACAATAATTAGCCTTGGACAATTTTTTTGTGAAAATGTATGTCTATTCAAACACGAACCGCACGTAAAAAAATCTGGTCAAATTCTAATTGTTCATGTTGACTCCTTAGTTATAAGATCAGCTAAGCCCTATTTAGCCACTCCAGGATCAACCGTCCATGGCCATTATGGAAAAATCTTTTACGAAGGAGATACATTAGTTACATTTATATATGAAAAATCAAGATCCGGTGACATAACACAAGGTCTTCCAAAAGTGGAACAAATCTTAGAAGTACGTTCGATTGATTCAATATCGATGAACCTCGATAGGAGAATTGAAGGTTGGAACAAAGGTATACCCCAAATTCTTGGAATCCCCTGGGGATTCTTGATTCAAGCCGAACTAACCATAGCCCAAAGCCGTATCTCTTTGGTTAATAAAATCCAAAAGGTTTATCGATCCCAGGGGGTACAGATCCATAATAGACATATAGAGATTATTGTACGTCAAGTAACATTAAAAGTGTTGGTTTCAGAAGATGGAATGTCTAATGTTTTTTCACCTGGGGAATTAATCGGATTGTTGCGAGCGGAACGAGCGGGGCGCGCTTTGGACGAAGTGATCTCTTACCGGGAAATCCTATTGGGAATAACGAGGGCATCTTTGAATACTCAAAGTTTCATATCCGAAGCAAGTTTTCAAGAAACCGCTCGAGTTTTAGCAAAAGCTGCTCTACGAGGTCGTATTGATTGGTTGAAAGGCCTGAAAGAGAACGTTGTTCTGGGTGGGATTATACCTGTTGGTACCGGATTCAAAAAATTAGTGCACCGTTCAAGGCAAGACAAGAACATTTATTTGGAAATTAAAAGAAAGAATCTATTCGACTTGGAAATGAGAAATATTTTGTTACACCATAGAGAATTATTTTGTTTTTACGTCCCAAACAATTTCTATGAGACATCAGAACAACCATTTACGCGATTTCATGATTCCTAAGAGCAGATTCTTTTACTTTAACTATCTTTTAATTATCTTATCTGGCTTTTAACTTAACTATCTGGTCCGAGTACGAGTATTTGTATTGATTAAAAAAAAAAAAGAAAAAACAAAAAGGAAGTGGGGGGAAAATGACAAGAAGATATTGGAACATCAATTTGGAAGAGATGTTGGAGGCCGGAGTTCATTTTGGTCATGGTACTAAGAAATGGAATCCTAGAATGGCCCCTTACATCTCCGCAAAGCGTAAAGGTATTCATATTACAAATCTCACTAGAACTGCTCGTTTTTTATCAGAAGCCTGTGATTTAGTTTTTGATGCAGCAAGTAGGGGAAAAAACTTCTTAATTGTTGGTACCAAAAAAAAAGCAGCGGATTTAGTAGCATCGGCTGCAATAAGAGCCCGGTGTCATTATGTTAATAAAAAATGGCTTGGTGGTATGTTAACGAATTGGTCTACTACGGAAACGAGACTTCAAAAGTTCAGGGATTTAAGAGCAGAACAAAAGATAGGGAAACTCAACCGTCTTCCCAAAAGAGATGCAGCAATGTTGAAGAGAAAATTATCTACCTTGCAAACATATCTCGGCGGTCTCAAATATATGACGGGGTTGCCTGATATTGTGATCATCGTTGATCAGCAAGAAGAATATACGGCTCTTCAAGAATGTGTAATTTTGGGGATTCCGACGATTTGTTTAATCGATACAAATTGTGACCCAGATCTCGCAGATATTTCGATTCCAGCCAACGATGACGCTATAGTTTCAATCCGATTGGTTCTTAACAAATTAGTATCCGCAATTTGTGAGGGCCGTTCTAGCTATATAAGAAATCCTTGATTATGATTAAGAATAGAAGACTCAAAAAAATTAGTTAATTATTGGGGATTTTTTTTATAGATTCGGTTACTATTTTTGAATAAAAAAATCTTAAATAAAAAAAAAAGAAAAACAAGAAGTGTGGACATATTGATAATATGTTATGATGTTATGATGTTATGCGATTTCTTGGTATCCTATGTAATTTTTTGATATCCTAAATATACGATTGACGAATACGATTAATGATTCAAGTCGGCGAGTTGAGAAAGAGATGGTTGAATCAAAATAATTTATGAAGTTCAATTTCTGTTAGAGGACAATATGAATGTTATACCATATTCCATTAACACACTCAAAGGGTTATACGATATATCGAGTGTAGAAGTAGGCCAACATTTGTATTGGCAAATAGGAGGTTTACAAATCCATGCCCAAGTACTTATCACTTCTTGGGTAGTAATTGCTATTTTATTAGGTTCAGTCATTATAGCTGTTCGGAATCCGCAAACCATTCCGACCGATGGTCAGAATTTCTTCGAATATGTCCTTGAATTTATTCGAGACTTGAGCAAAACCCAGATTGGAGAAGAATATGGTCCTTGGGTTCCCTTTATTGGAACTATGTTCCTGTTTATTTTTGTTTCTAACTGGTCAGGTGCTCTTTTACCTTGGAAAATTATACAGTTACCTCACGGGGAGTTGGCTGCGCCCACGAATGATATAAATACTACTGTTGCTTTAGCTTTACTCACGTCAGTCGCATATTTTTATGCGGGTCTTAGCAAAAAAGGATTGGGTTATTTTGGGAAATACATTCAACCAACTCCAATTCTTTTACCAATTAACATCCTAGAAGATTTCACAAAACCTTTATCTCTTAGTTTTCGACTTTTCGGAAATATATTGGCTGATGAATTAGTAGTTGTTGTTCTTGTTTCTTTAGTTCCTTCAGTAGTTCCTATACCTGTCATGTTTCTTGGATTATTTACAAGTGGTATTCAAGCTCTTATTTTTGCAACGTTAGCTGCGGCTTATATAGGTGAATCCATGGAAGGTCATCATTGACTAGCTTTTCAAATAGTCTTTTTCATTTTAATTTATAATTATTATTAAGTAAGCTTAAGCTTATCCCAATTCATGTATGGTTTAAGATAATCCAATTGGCTGGGGGCTGGGGAACATAATAATGTATGACTATATAACTTAGAGTTGTAGGAGAAAAGATGGACGATATTACAGAATTCTAAAAAAAAAGAGGTTGGGGAGGTTATACTAGATGTATGTAATGTCTATAAGCCATAAACCCGGTCCCGTCTATGTTTCTAGGAATGATTCTAGAACCCAATTTAATCTAAAAAAAATTCGTGTGGTTTACGTTATGGAAGAAAGAAATGTATATGTCTCATATTAGAATGACATTAGAATATTCATTAGTTCTATATTCTATAAGATAAGTAAGATAAGACTATCCCTATCATTTTATAGAATATTATTCTATTATCATATCACTAATATTATTATATTATCTATTAATATATTATCACTATATTACATAATACTATATTACATAATATTATATTATATAATTACATATTATTATACATATTATTACTAGATTAGTATAATACTATAATAATAACTTCTCCTAATCACAACTAATCCTATAATAACAATCCTTATTCTTATTATTTTATATATATAATATTTTATTATATTATATTTTATTATATTTTTTTATTATATTTTTATTTTATTATTTTATTATTTTTTTTATTATATTTTATTATATTTATATTTTAATATTTTATTAATTTCATTTTTTATTAATATTAATATTAATTTAATATGAAATTAATAATTTTTTTTTTTTTATTATTACTATTAATTATTATTATAAATTTTATATTAATAAATAATTGGTAATAATAATAATTGGTATGGTTAATAATTGGTATGGTATATATATAATGGTATATATATATTAGTATATTAGTTATATTATATTAGTTATATATATTAGTTATATTAGTTAGTATTAGTTATATTATATTATATTAGTTAGTATAGTATATATATATTAGTATATTAGTTAGTCTTAGTTTTAGTTATATTAGTTAGTCTTAGTTAATAATTATCTAATTATCGATAATTATTGATTTGATATTCTTTTGATATTCTATTAAGATATATATTAATTAGTACTGTATAATAATATTATATTGGTACTACGGTACTACTACTTTTTTTATCACTACATACCAATTTGTATTGGTATTAATTTGATTGATATTGATTGCAGCTCACACTGCATTTAGATGGATTTCAATATCAGTCCTTCTATTTCGTCTGTGATTCTGGATTGAATATTGAATGAAAAAAGAAATGAACTCAAGAATAGTGTAGTAAGAATAGTGTAGTAAAGAACGAAAAATAAAATGAAAGAATAGTTCGAGATAAAGAAATACAATAGCTAGAACTATATGCATATGGATTTATCTCCATCATATCATGGGTCAAAACTCAAAACGAGATAGTTTTGACGATTCAGTTCAGTAATTTAGTAATATTATCACTGCACTGCAATTCAGAGTTTTTAGTTACTTTGACCGCTGGATCTTAATGATAAAATAAGTAATAATTCATTGGTTGATTGTATCATTAACCATTTTTTTTTCGAGGAACTTACCATGAATCCATTAATTTCTGCCGCTTCCGTTATTGCTGCTGGATTGGCTGTGGGGCTTGCTTCTATTGGACCTGGAGTTGGTCAAGGTACTGCTGCGGGCCAAGCAGTAGAAGGTATTGCGAGACAACCAGAAGCAGAGGGTAAAATACGAGGTACTTTATTGCTTAGTCTAGCTTTTATGGAAGCTTTAACAATTTACGGACTGGTCGTGGCATTAGCGCTTTTATTTGCGAATCCTTTTGTTTAATCCTAGAAATAGAAAAAAAAAGTACTTTACATACTTTTTCTTATTTTATTAATTATTAAATTCACTTTTATTTAAATTTTTTAATTTGGAATTGCCCTTTGCTTCTTCGAATTATTTTAACACTTGACTTAAGAAATTAAAATGACTTATTTGTGGATACAATACCGGCCGATTTGAGGATGAGGAATTACCGGATTCGTTTGCTTTCTTCCTCTCTTTTCTGTCCTCAGCTTAGTACAATAGAAAACTTTTTTACTTTCGTTGTTGGAAGCGTTTCAACATTCAACAAACGAAATATTTATCAATTGATATAAGATCTAAGACCAAAAGTATTTTATTGGAAATTTCTTGAAAACTTAAATTAAAAAAAGTAAGAAATTTCAAACAAATGACAAATGAAATTACTAGATTTAGTCTATTGCCATTAAATTTAAATAAAGTGGAAATGAAATTAAATCGATCAAAAAGGGGTGAGTGAAGTGATACAAAAAGAACTCTGTTCTTTGTTAGTCCTATCCAGAGGAGAGCATATGAAAAATGTAATCGATTCTTTCGTTTCCTTGGGACATTGGCCATCCGCCGGGGGTTTCGGGTTTAATACCGATATTTTAGCAACAAATCCAATAAATCTAAGTGTAGTGCTTGGTGTATTGATTTTTTTTGGAAAGGGAGTGTGTGCGAGTTGTGTATTTCAAGAATAGGTTGGATCCATCCAGCTGCACTTTATTTATGGTATTTATAGGATAAATAGGAAAAAAGTGCACGATCTCGACGAATTACTTCTGAATACTGAATAAAATAAATTAAGAACTCATATGTAAAAACCATAGCATTTCGTGACTTATCGGTAAATCCACTTTGATTCTCTATCAACCAATAATGTGAGACCATTAACATGGTTAAAGCTAAATTGTTTAAAGTCCAGGCAACACATGGTATTCTTTCTACCACTACGTTAGTAACGAAATGGTTTAAGAAAAAAGTTGGTAATTTATTTGATATAGAACACTCATATCGATAAAAGAATTTGAACCATTTACTAGAAATAGAAAAGGGTTACTTTTTTTATCTAATGCTGAATTGACGACCTATGTATAAAAAAGAGGAATTTTTGGACTTGAAGAAACAAATCAAAATAATTCTATTTTTGATTTCATTTTTTGAAAATGATAAATAAAAGATAAATAAAATACAAATAAATAAACAACTTTACTGACAATTCTAGATTTTTGTCTGGTCTAGTCGAAAGAGTCCTCTTAATATTCTGGTCTTATATCAGTTTTGATATCTTTGAATACAAACAGAAAATAGAGGGTAGGCTCATTACATTAAAAAGATATGGGAATACCCATACCATAAATAAAAATAAATAATTGAGCGTGAGAGCCAAATGAATCGAAAGATTCATGTTTGGTTCGGGAAGAGATCATGAAAGTTGTGAAATTCAAATTAATGGTAAGATAATCTACTTTCATTAAATGATTTATTAGATAATCGAAAACAGAGGATTTTGAGTACTATTCGAAATTCGGAGGAATTACGTAAAGGGGCCGTTGAGCAGCTCGAAAGAGCCCGGGCTCGCTTACGTAAAGTGGAAATAGAAGCGGATGAGTATCGAATGAATGGATACTCTGAAATAGAACGAGAAAAAGTAAATTTGATTAATGCCACTAATGAGAGTTTGGAACAATTAGAAAATTACAAAAAAGAAACCCTTCTTTTTGAACAACAAAGAGCGATTAATCAGGTTCGACAACGAATTTTTCAACAAGCCTTACAGGGAGCTCTAGGAACTCTGAATAGTTGCTTGAATAGTGAGTTACATTTCCGTACGATCCGTGCTAATATTGACATTCTCGGGGCCATGCAAGAAATAACTGATTAGCCCTTCTTTTTTTAGTTTATAGTTTAGGCATTATTTTTTTCTTTTACTTCCTAAAAAGAATAAAGAAACACTAATGGTAACCCTTCGTGCCGACGAAATTAGTAATATTATTCGTGAACGTATTGAACAATATAATAGAGAAGTAAAGGTTGTGAATACCGGTACCGTACTTCAAGTGGGCGACGGAATTGCTCGTATTCATGGTCTTGATGAAGTAATGGCAGGCGAATTAGTAGAGTTTGAAGAGGGTACAATAGGCATTGCTCTTAATTTGGAATCAAATAACGTTGGCGTTGTATTAATGGGTGATGGTTTGCTGATACAAGAGGGAAGTTCTGTAAAAGCAACGGGACGAATTGCTCAGATACCCGTGAGTGAAGGTTATTTGGGTCGTGTTATAAATGCTCTAGCTAAACCTATTGATGGGAGAGGTGAAATTTCAGCTTCTGAATCTCGGTTAATTGAATCTCCTGCCCCAGGTATTATTTCGAGACGTTCTGTATATGAGCCTCTTCAAACGGGGCTTATTGCTATTGATTCGATG